ATTTCTTTATGATTAGAAAGATGATTTTTATCATCAAATGCAAAAGATATTGGAACCTTGTATCTTATTTTTGCTTTACTTTCAGGTTTAATAGGTACGGCTTTTTCTGTTCTAATCAGATTAGAGCTATCTGGACCTGGAGTTCAATTTATAGCAGATAACCAGTTATATAACAGTATAATAACTGCCCACGCTATAGTTATGATATTTTTTATGGTCATGCCAGCTATGATAGGTGGGTTTGGTAATTTTTTATTACCATTGTTAGTAGGAGGACCCGATATGGCTTTTCCTAGGTTAAATAATATTAGTTTCTGGTTATTAGTACCAAGTTTAATATTATTTTTATTTGCTAGCGGTATAGAGAATGGTGCAGGTACAGGTTGAACTCTTTATCCACCCTTATCAGGAATACAAAGTCATAGTGGACCTAGCGTAGATCTTGCTATATTTGCTTTACATTTATCTGGTATAAGTAGTTTATTGGGTGCTATGAACTTTATAACTACAATATTAAATATGAGAAGTCCAGGAATTAGATTGCACAAACTAGCACTATTTGGTTGAGCAGTTGTTATAACAGCTGTTTTACTTCTACTATCCTTACCTGTGTTAGCTGGTGGAATCACTATGATATTAACAGATAGAAACTTTAATACTTCATTTTTTGAAGCAGCTGGTGGTGGTGACCCTATACTTTACCAACATCTTTTCTGATTCTTTGGACATCCCGAGGTCTACATTCTGATTATACCAGGTTTTGGTGTAATTAGTACAACTATATCAGCCAGCTCAAATAAGAGCGTATTCGGTTATCTTGGTATGGTGTATGCCATGATGTCTATCGGAGTGTTAGGTTTTGTTGTTTGAAGTCATCACATGTACAGTGTTGGTTTAGACGTAGACACAAGAGCTTATTTCACGGCTGCCACTTTAATAATAGCTGTACCAACTGGTATTAAAATATTCAGTTGATTGGCTACATGCTATGGTGGATCATTTTTACTAACACCTTTTATGCTATTTGCATTAGGTTTCGTATTCTTGTTTACTGTTGGTGGATTAAGTGGTGTTGTGTTAGCTAACGCTTCACTAGATATAGCATTCCACGATACCTATTACGTCGTGGCTCATTTCCACTATGTTCTAAGTATGGGTGCTGTGTTCGCGCTATATAGCGCCTGATATTTCTGAATACCTAAAATATTAGGTGTAGACTACAAGAGGTCATCAGGTAAAGTACATTTTTGAATTTTATTTATAGGTGTTAATATTACTTTTTTCCCTCAACACTTTTTAGGTCTACAAGGAATGCCAAGAAGGATAAGCGATTACCCTGACGCATTTGCGGGCTGAAATATGGTATCTAGTTTTGGATCTATAGTAAGTGTTATTGCTACTTGATTATTCCTGCACATATTATATATACAGTTGACAGAAGGTAAAGCTACTTCTAGGTATCCTTGACTTATCCCTCAGTTTTACTTTGATACACTGCAAAGTATTATGAGTAGATCTTTCAATTCTTTAGAATGAGGTTTAAGCAGTCCGCCTAAACCTCATGCTTTTGTGAGTTTACCTGTACAAGCTGAATATGGTGACATAGTAGCATACGTAAATGCTTTAAAAGCTAGCAGTAATGGTATTTCTGCTACTATGAAACAGATAAATACTAACAAGTCTGTGGCTTGGTCTAAGCTTAGAGAATTTAGAGATAAAGAAATTGGTCAGGTTGAAAAGTTCAAAGAAGACTTAGCAGACAATAAGGGGTTGATAGATGGATGATCTATACAAATCCAAAAGGCCTTTGACAATCTAACGTTTAAAACAAATGAATTGTGTGATACACTGCACGAGGTGCCTATCGCAGGGCATGGTACTCACGCTATACAACATCATTATAATGATATTTTCTACAGATTATCTGATATGAACGTTGAAATTGACTCTCTTATAAGTCTTCTTAGTTAACAACTATACCACATACGCGTCTGGTTAAAAGTTTTATGTATTTATGCTAGCCACAGTAACAGTCTGAGCCTTAGTTAAAGCCTCTTACAGAAACGGGGACAGAAATGGGGACAGAGGCAGGGAGAAACAGAAGCAAAGCCATTATTTAAGATACATTATAATTACTTAACAAAAATAAAATTTAAAAGGGAGACATGTCCTAGGATTATTGTCATTAGTATACGAGGGGCGTAATACCATAACTGGTGTTGATATATATCAACACTTATCGCACTTAGGTGTATGTATGGATACTTCACTATTAATAATACGTGAAGCATATCACACGGAGGAGAAGGGTCCTGTAAAAAATACGTGTAGGATAAGCATTCTCTACCACTATAACTAAAGTTATATATTTTTAATTATAGGACCTAAACCCCAGTAACATACCCTTATAGATTAAAACAATTTAATATGAGTTATCGGCTTATTTACGATTTCCATTTATCTGTTAATACAACCCAAATGTTTCATTTTAGGTTAAAACTATCCTGTTTTCCTTATTGGCTTTTTCTCTCTTCATGTGTGGTTAAGCCAAGCTAATTTAATATATAACAGTCCACTAAGTCTTTATGCTTTTTATAGCACACAGCTGATTATAAGTGAATTAGAAAAAAAAACTTTAGTATTATTAAATTATAATACAACAATTAAACTCCCTTATGTGACAGTGGTTTTCGCGGTAAGTTTTTATTCAAAAGTAATACGATGTTAATTATTTCATTATTATTGATACCCTTAGTTGGTGTACTATTGGTCTCCACAAGGACGTACCATAATTATTCAGATTTATGAAACAAAAGCCTCAAGTCTACGGCATTAAAAGCATCAATTTTAACATTATTTGTTTCTTTGGTATTATTTGCATTTTTTGATTTCAGTAATAATCAATTTCAATTTGTACAGGAGTATCATGAGGTAAGTTATTTTAGTTTCTATCTAGGCGTGGATGGTCTATCTATATATTTTGTGTTGTTGACAACAATAATAATGCCTATCTCATTACTATCAAATTGAACATCTATATTTCATAATTTAAGGTCATTTCTCATAACTATTTTATTGTTAGAAACACTATTATTGTCGGTGTTCTTAGTACTAGATATATTATTGTTTTATATTTTTTTTGAAAGTATATTACCTCCTTTGTTTATATTAATAGGGTTATTTGGTTCAAACAATAGGGTAAGAGCAAGTTTTTATTTGTTTTTATACACACTTTTGGGATCCTTATTTCTACTATTATCTATTGTAGCAATGTCCTCAATAATTGGAACTACTGATTTTGATGCTCTATATAAAACAAATTTTAACTATTACACTCAATTATTTTTATTTTGTGGTATCTTTATAGCTTTTGCAGTTAAAACACCTACCATATTTTTAAACACTTGATTGTTAAAGGCTCATGTTGAGTCACCATTAAGTGGTAGTATAATATTGGCTGGAATAGTTCTTAAACTAAGTCTATATGGTATACTTAGATTGATATTACCTTTACTACCAAAAGCTTATATAAATTGCACTTTTTTTATATATCTGATTGGTGTAGTTACTATAATATATGCTAGCATAAGTACCTTAAGAACTATAGATGTAAAAGAGCTTATTGCTTATTCATCTGTGTCTCACGCAGCAGTATATCTTATGGGTGTTTTCAGTAATACAATACAAGGTATAGAAGGTGGAATAACATTAGGATTAGCTCATGGATTTGTTTCCTCTGGACTGTTTATTTGTGCAGGAGGTGTGCTATATGATAGATCTTCTACTAGATTAATAACCTATTATAGAGGTATAGCTCAACTAATGCCTTTATTTTCTATTATGTTGTTTATACTATGCTTAGGTAATTGTGGTGTACCTCTTACTTTAAATTTCGTGGGCGAGTTTTTATCATTATATGGTGCGTTTGAAAAACTACCATTATTGGGAGCTTTAGCTAGTTCTTCCATAATTTTTTCAGCTGCATATACCATTTATATGTTCAATAGAATAGCTTTTGCTGGATCATATTCTAAATTTTTTATTGTAAATATATCTGACCTTAATAAACGTGAGTTTTACATTTTATCAACGTTAGTATTATTTACAGTAGTTTTAGGTATATATCCCGCACCAGTGTTAGACGGCTTACATTATTCTGTAACGACTTTAATTTACTATGCGCCATCTCATGCTTAACCTTTGGATCTGGATCTATTTTTTATACATTAACAATAAAATTATTTAATATAAACTATTTATTAAAAACATAAGAAAAATTGTTAATCATAAGAGGTCTTACACTATAAAAGATTTTTACAGATTAGAGGTAATAGTTAATATATCATAGTTGTGTGGTATTATACACCATACATATCATTTTGTAAAAAATGAACACTAAAGGATTGGTACTGGTCCTCCAATGTTTAAGTAAACATTGGTAAACACTGGGCAAATTTCAAAAAACACTTATTATAATTATAAGTGTATTTGAAGCGAAACTCACTAGAGCTTTATGTGATGTAATGTAAATTTATATCATATATATGGTGAGAACGTTCAACGACTAGAGGGTGAGTATTGCTAACAATAACCTTCCAACCATGCCTGGCATTTATAAAAACTTTCTATATTATTTTGGGCATATATTAATGTAAGCACTTATTATAAATAATACGATAAGATAATAATATGTAAGGTATGCTCGTATAATAATTAATTTTTAACTAAAAGTTAATGAAAAAACTTAACTTCTTATCTTATTTATTTTGCAGTACAATAATCAAAATGGAAAAGGAATAGCTAAAAGCTTAAGATTAGGACAGTATATAATATACAGAAAATGCTATACGGCTACTGAAGTTCTTTTTAATATTAAACAATAACATGAATAATAATTGTGTAAAAGAAAATCTAAATGTATTTAAAGATGCATTACCTTTTACAAAAAAGAAAAAAAATATTTTTGCTAATGTTTTACTAGATAATGTACAATCAAACAAACCTGCACATGATATTGGTTTTATCTATAACTTAAACTTGTTTAAGACAAAGTTAAAAAAAGGTAATACATATAAGATAAAAATAGAAAAAAGCAACAACTATGTGGGCAAACCCAAACATTATTTACCTGCAAATAAGGAATGACATAATAGTATCTATGCTTTTAATAATAATGCAATTAAATTATTACCTACAAGTGATAAAACCCTACTTAAACTTGTAAAAAGTTATTTTAATTTTTATAGTCGTAAGTTAGAAAAAAGGATAAAGTCTCCTCGTTTACGTAAAAGAGGTAGAAGGCTATCAACTAATAGAATATTAACTAGCAAAGCAGAATTGAAACATACAAACGATAAAGTAATTATTACTATATATACTTACAATAGACAAAAAAAGTATTACCTTAATAAAATAAACAGGATTGATACAATAGATCATATGGACAATCTTCTTCCTAAAAAGATAAGAAGTGAATCAGCAGAATGTGATGGACCTTGACCTTCTAATTTAAAAATGAGAATAGTAAAAAAAAAAGGCTTATATATGATATCAAAAATAGACAAACAAAAAAAAATAGTTTTAAAGGACCCGAACAAGAAAACAAAAATAGATAGTAATGAATTTAAAAATTACGGAACAAAATATTTGAAATATTATGCTGTTAAATCTTTACGTAAAGAAATATTATCTACTTATATTAAACAATTAATATCTTTTAATCAGTCTAAGTTTGAAAAAAGGTATCTTAAACCATTGGTTAATTTGGTAAAAATAACCTACGATAAAAAAGTAGAGTTTAATCTTGTGAATCTTAAATATTTATACCTTAACAGTTATATTTTTTCAGAAACCTTAGTTACAAAATTAAGAAATAGAAAAAATAAGTTATTAACGGTTTTAAGAAGATCTTTATTAATGTTTAAACTACCGTCTATGGACAGATGAGCTGTATATAACGAGATTTACAATAGGAAAAAAAGGTTACAGAATTTAAAAATTAATAACATTATTAGTGACTCATTAGATATAGGGCAAGACATCAATACACAAAATGAGGACATAGTGGAATCATTATTGTCAAACCTGAATACAACTGATCCTATATATAATTTAAAAGACTATAAAACTTATGAAGCACAAGGTTTAATGCACTTTAATTATCCATATTATATGCTAAACTCTATCTGAAAAACTATTAAAAACAAGTATGTGAGTGGTATAAGAATAGAAGTGGCAGGGAGATTGACTAAACGTAATACTGCTGCTAGGTCTTTATTTAAACTTAGATATAAAGGTAATATAAAGAATATGGATTCTTCTTATAAAGGCTTATCTTCAGTTCTTTTAAGAGGTTATGAGAAATCCAATTTACAATACACCAAGTTAAAGTCTCATATTCGTATTGGGTCATTTGGTTTAAAAGGGTGAGTAAGTAGTTAAACATGTATATTTTTATTTACAAGTTTTGTTAGCCTTACTTTAGCATAAATTAATATGTATAGTACAAAGCACATTTTATAAAACTAAACATGTCTTATTTCTGATTTAGTATTTTTATACTTCAAAATTAAACATAGTAGGATATATTTGACGATTTTTCGTTTATTTAAAATAAATAAAACAACAAATCTAACAATAATTTGTTAAATTATAACACATTTGTGCTATATCTCTCATAAATATCGCGTTGCCTTCAATCTAGAAAGTAATTAAAAATGATGAAATAGTCTGAAGCGTTTTGTAAGAAACGAAGATAAGGGATAAATAACCCATATAAAAGCAGAGATTGTAATTAAATTAGGTTGGGCATTATAATCAACCACTAACATATTAGTATTGTATATACATGTATACATTAGATTTTGCAAACATTACTAAACTTATCATAAGTTTACTGGAATATTGTAAATGCGAATTGTATTCTATTAAGAATATGCAAGGATACATTATAAATTGTAAAGGCCATGCTTATTGTGTGCATTGGATTATTTCTAGATATACAGTTATAACACATATAAATAATTAAAATGAGAATATTCAAGAGTCATCCTTTGTTAAAGTTAGTTAATTCATACGTAATAGATAATCCACAACCATCTAATATAAGTTTTTTGTGAAACTTTGGTTCTTTACTAGCCTTTTGTTTAGTTATACAGATAATAACAGGGGTAACGTTAGCAATGCATTACAATGCTAGTGTTTTAGAAGCATTTAATTCAGTAGAACATATTATGCGTGATGTTAACAATGGATGATTAATACGATATTTACATTCAAACACAGCATCCGCATTTTTCTTTATAGTTTATTTACATATAGGTAGAGGACTATACTATGGATCCTATAAAGCTCCTAGAACATTAGTTTGAACAATAGGTACAGTTATCTTTATCTTAATGATGGCCACTGCCTTTTTGGGATATGTATTGCCGTACGGGCAAATGAGTTTATGGGGTGCTACAGTTATAACTAGCCTTATGAGTGCTATACCTTGAGTTGGACAAGATATAGTTGAGTTTATCTGAGGTGGTTTCAGTGTAAACAACGCCACATTAAATAGATTTTTTGCCTTACATTTTGTTTTACCTTTTATACTAGCTGCTTTAGCTCTAATGCATTTAATAGCGCTACATGATAGCGCAGGTTCAGGTAATCCTTTGGGTGTTTCAGGTAATTATGACAGATTACCATTCGCCCCTTATTTTATTTTTAAAGATTTAGTTACTATATTTATCTTTATATTAGTATTATCTCTATTTGTGTTTTTCATGCCTAATTTATTAGGAGATAGTGAAAATTATGTGATGGCCAATCCAATGCAAACTCCACCTGCTATAGTTCCTGAGTGATATCTTTTACCATTTTATGCCATACTTAGATCTATACCTAATAAACTATTAGGTGTGATTGCTATGTTTTCTGCTATATTAATATTATTAGTTATGCCATTCACGGATCTTTCTAGATCCAGGGGTATACAATTTAAACCTTTAAGTAAAGCAGCTTTCTTTATATTTGTAGGTAATTTTTTAATATTGATGGAACTAGGTGCTAAGCATGTAGAATCCCCATTTATAGAATTTGGACAAATATCTACAGTCGTTTACTTTGCACATTTTTTAATAATAGTTCCTTTAATTAGTTTACTTGAAAATAGCTTAACTGAATTAGCAAGTAAAAAAAATGAGTTACCATCTGCTTTAAAAACAAATACACAACTTTCGTATTCTTCTTTATTACCAAACTTTTTAGTTACAGCTAATCCTAATTGATATGTAGTGCTCTTTTGTATGTTATCTGCGCTAGCTATTAAAAAAGTATTTATCTTTAGCTTAGGTGTAGTTCATTGTGATGCTCCTAGACCTTGGGGTATTTATTTTCAAGATAGTGCAACACCACAAATGGAAGGTTTAGTTGAGCTACATGATAATATTTTATTTTATCTAGTTATAATATTGTTTGGAGTAGGATGATTATTAATATCAATAGTTAAAAACTATACTAACACAGAAGCACCTATTTCGCATAAATATTTAAGCCACGGAACGTTAATTGAATTAATTTGAACTATTACACCCGCTCTTATATTAATTTTAATTGCTTTTCCATCTTTTAAGTTATTATATTTAATGGATGAAGTAACTGATCCAGCTATGGCAGTATTAGCAGAAGGGCATCAATGATATTGAAGTTACCAGTATCCTGATTTTTTAAATAGTGATGACGAATTTATTGAATTTGATTCGTACTTGGTTCCAGAATCTGACTTAGAAGATGGTGCACTTAGAATGTTAGAAGTTGATAATAGACTAATCATACCAGAATTAACTCATGTTAGATTTATCGTAACAGGTTCTGACGTTATACATTCCTTTGCCTGCCCTGCTTTAGGTATTAAGTGTGATGCTTATCCTGGAAGATTAAATCAGGTTTCTGTTATGATTAACAGAGAAGGAACTTTTTATGGTCAATGTTCGGAGATTTGTGGTATATTACATAGTTCAATGCCTATTGTTATTGAGTCAGTGTCTATAGAAAAATTTGTTTCATGATTACAAGAACAATAACTAAATTAATCATATATAACAATTCTAGCTTTTTTTATTTTATAAAACCTCTATTAGGTTACTACCCCCAGTGTTTATTAATGAAAGGTTCAGTTCCAATGCAGTACTTAAACTTAAAAGCTCGTTTCATGAATAAACATTATATTTAGGTTGTATGCCTTTTATTAATTACTGTTCGTAATTCCAAGGTAAACAGTTCTTAGACGATGACTATAGGTGAGACTTTTTTTATGGATTAAAGCCTAATAGAATACACCACATATATATAAGGTTTACATCTACACCTAAGGAATATAAATCTCCTCAGATTGTTGTACTTAAATATAGCCTTATCTTTTACGAAGATGACCAAGATTATTCTGATCTTGAGATGCTTGACAGTGTTCGTGATGCAATAACCCTAAAGTTACTAAAATTAGGTTTTAACATTACGGAAGATAACATATAATACTTAATTAACATATTAGATATTAAACAAAAAGGTGATACTGTAGATGTTTATGATAGAAAAAATAACCCTAATGCTACATATTATAATGACCCGTAACCTTTAGTTGATGCTAATGGTAATGAGTTGTAACAAGGTGTATGATATAAACAAGTACATGGTAAATTAGTTAAATCATAATTATGCTTTATTTATACGAATAAAAATATTGTCTTTCTCTTGGTGGTGAAAGTATATTTCAGGGTATAACATATTTATTTATAGTAAAGTTTAAAACTTAGTGTTCGTATTTATAAGGTAAAGGTATTTTTATGGGACATTGTGATATAGTTCAAATCGTTCAATACTTTAAACTAAACTTTTAACTTTTTGATTTAAATCCAGTTGTATTAATTTTTACCGAAAAAAAGTAATTTACCAATCCGATATTTTTGGATCACTGATAACTTAACTTAAGACACTATAAAAGCTAGTTTATCCTTAGTAGAGTCGGTTAGCTTAGTACCTGATTAAGTAAGTTTATTTTCTAAATCTTTATATAACATAAGTATTAATTCGTATTTAAGAAGTTTATAACCTAAATGTATCATTGTTTAATCATAGTAATAGTGTTAAGTTAATACGTAACCTTGTTACGTATTAACTCTATTCTTATTAGCTCAATGGTAGAGCAGAATACTTCTAATATTTTGATCTAAGTTCGAATCTTAGATAAGAATTAATATTTTCTTGCTATTTAATTTAAAAATATCTTGTATTAGGTTGACAAACGGTACCCAGGTTTGCATGTTATTATACATCAATGGCCTTTGTAGGTCAACAATAGAACATAATATCTGACACTTTTTGTTTTCTATTTATTGTTTATAATATTATTAGGAGTGTTTAATCCAATTTAAAGGTTTTACAAGCAGTTATTAAGGTGTATGTATGTAAACTTTTAACTATATTTTTATTTAGTGTGCGCCAACAGTTATAACTAAATTACGCTCAAAGATCAGATATATACAATTTAAAATAAGGGATATGATGTATAGGGTAGTACAGTTTGATTGCAGATCTTATTAAAGGGGTTCGACTCCTCCATATCCCTAATATATACATTAAATAAATATAAATTGAGATTTATGTATATACGCCAGTTATAAATTGTGTTTATGTTTATTTGTTTATAATTACTCTATTTTACCGTTCAATAAAAAAAATATAATATATACAAGATATATTGTCCCACACGGTGCATTTATATAAATAAATTCAAATAGGGTACTTATTACCAGCTAAAACAAATAGGTGTTTATTAACCGTATATTTAGTATATAGTGTTTATTATACCTACGATAACTTGCATTTTACCACATGGTAATGTTACTGCCTAAGTTATTATGTTCTTATTAGCTCAATGGTAGAGCAGAATACTTCTAATATTTGGATCTAAGTTGGAGTCTTAGATAAGAATTTTACTTTTCTTATCTATATCATACATATTAATAATGAATAATTTGTGCATTTTTAAGATCAAAATTATGTACAAATAAAAATAATATAAGGCCATAAGTTCGTTTTATTTTTAAGTTAATATTTTATTTATAAGAAACATATCTATATTGTTTTTTTTTTAATTTTATACGTTTTATTATCACATCATGTTATATTTACCCATACTTATTTCTATTATAGAAGTTATAATAGTAACTGTTCCTGTTTTATTAACCGTAGCTTTTGTTACGGTGGCTGAAAGAAAAACAATGGCTAGTATGCAAAGAAGATTAGGTCCTAACATAGTGGGATATTATGGCCTTTTGCAAGCATTTGCAGATGCTTTAAAGCTTTTATTAAAAGAATATGTTTCCCCTACGCAAGCGAATTTAATCCTATTTTTTCTTGGACCTATAATAACTTTAATATTTTCCTTGTTGGGTTTTTCTGTTATACCGTATGGTCCTGGTTTAGCTATATCAGATTTTGATTTGGGTATACTTTATATGTTAGCGGTTTCTTCATTATCTACTTATGGAATACTACTAGCAGGTTGATCTGCTAATTCTAAATATGCGTTTTTGGGGTCACTTAGAAGTACAGCCCAGTTAATTAGTTACGAGCTGATTTTAAGCTCAGCTATTCTGCTAGTAATATTGTTATCAGGTAGTCTAAGTTTAACCGTCAATACAGAAGCGCAAAAGGCTGTTTGATACATTGTACCACTATTACCTATATTTATAATATTTTTTATAGGATCTATAGCAGAAACAAATAGAGCTCCTTTTGACCTAGCCGAAGCAGAATCTGAGTTAGTTAGTGGTTTCATGACAGAACATGCAGCAGTTATTTTTGTTTTCTTTTTTTTAGCTGAATATGCTAGTATTGTTCTTATTTGTATATTAACAAGCATACTTTTCTTAGCTGGCTATTTGCTTAACTTTACATCTCTTGTTTATTTGATCAAAGAGATTGACCCTTATTTATATGTTAGCTTTATAGATTGTAACTACGAAACCTTCTTATCTGATCCTATAATAGAAGGAATGATATATGGTTTAACGTTAGGATTAAAAACTTGCATAATGATATTTATTTTCATATGGGCTAGGGCTTCCTTTCCTAGAATACGTTATGATCAACTGATGTCATTTTGTTGAACTATACTTTTACCTTTAGTTATAGCTTTTATAATATTATTTCCATGCGTTCTATTTAGCTTTGAAATAATATCTAGCAATATTTATTTATTATAATTTTGATCTTTTTTAAATTTAAGTTAGCTTGTTAATAATGGAACAAGAGTAGTGAACTTGATTTATTAAGATGAGGTAGGATTTACTTTTACTTGAAGCCTTAATAGTTAACAACAAAAAGCATAAATAAAATAAAAAAACAATACAACAAATAAATGTAAATAGCTTGAGTTTAGTTCGCTAAAGATAAATTTAAAATAAATAAATGATACAAGCAGCAAGAATTATAGGAACAGGTATAGCTACAACAGGGTTAATAGGTGCAGGTGTAGGAATAGGTGTAGTTTTCGGTGCACTTATCTTAGGTGTGGCTAGAAACCCATCATTAAGAGGACAATTATTTTCATACGCAATCTTAGGATTTGCATTCGCAGAAGCTACAGGACTATTTGCTCTTATGATGGCCTTTTTATTATTATATGTTGCTTAGTAATAGTACAAAAAAAAAGAGTATAATTTAATGGTAAAATAGGAAGCTTCAAACTTCAAATTCTCAGTTCGAACCCGAGTACTCTTGTTTTATATATTGTTGATTTAAAACCGATATCACCTTGCTATACCGTGCAAGATGTTATTTTAACTGATAGATTCTATAATAAGTTAATACATGTTGTATATGCTATGGTAATAATACTTTAATTAACTAGTCTTTATGTATATAACATTGTTTTTGCTAATTATATGTTTTATGGCCTATTATGTATAAAATAGTTGCAACTGTTGTTACTTATATTGTTAATCATCATGTGTTAATTAATGCTAATTTTTATTCCCAACATGCAAAATTTCTTAAATATTTTATTAGCCTTTACACTTAGCTGTAATACCCAAAATGCTATAGAAGTGGAAACAACATATAAAACTATGTTTATCACACATAGTCCATTAGATCAATTCGAAATAAGAAATTTTTTAAGCTTAGACGCACCTATATTAGCTAACTTACATTTATCTTTAACTAACATAGGACTTTATTTAACAATTGCTGTGTCTATAATATTAGTTCTAAATATATCAGCTACTAATTACAATAAGGTAATAGCTAATAATTGATCAATAAGTCAAGAATCTATTTATGCCACTATACATAATATAGTTATAAACCAGATAAATGCAAATAAAGGGCAAGTATACTTTCCTTTTATTTACGCATTGTTTATATTTATTTTAGTAAACAATTTAATAGGTATGGTACCATATAGTTTTGCATCTACATCTCATTTTATTTTAACATTTTTTATTAGTTTTACAGTAGTATTAGGGGCAACTATATTAGGTTTTCAAAAACATGGCTTAAAATTCTTTTCTTTATTTGTACCTGCAGGTTGTCCTTTAGGTCTTTTACCTTTGTTAGTATTAATAGAGTTTATTTCATATCTAGCAAGAAATGTATCACTAGGACTTAGACTAGCAGCCAATATCTTAAGTGGTCATATGCTGCTTAACATATTAAGTGGGTTTGCTTATAATATTATGACCTCAGGATTTATTTACTTTTTTGTGGGTCTAATTCCCCTAGCATTCATTATAGCATTTTCAGGGTTGGAACTAGGTATAGCTTTTATACAAGCACAAGTGTTTGTAGTTTTAAGTTCTTCATATATTAAAGATGCCCTAGACTTACACTAGACAATCACAAAACTAGCTTTTATATATTTCTACCGTTTAAAACTGGCATTATATAGCCCACCCAAATCTTATAAGTCAGTAGTTTTGCTTATACATTAGACAGCATATTTACCCTTATTGTTGGTACGCCCTATTAATAGAGTATAAACATATATTCGCGTGTATAAGTAGGGTTATTAATTTATAATGCGAGATAAAATTATAATTGTAAATAATATGTAATACTACCTGGTAAATACCACTTAAAATAATGGAACAAATATTTAACGGTATCTGGGATACTAGCCTTACAGGGGGTGCAAACAGTAGTATAAATTACACCGGTATATCTATGCCATTAAAGGGTAGGGCAGAAACATTAAAAAATAGTATGAACCCTATTATTTTTAATTGTTCAAATATTAGTGGGTTGTTGAATTTATGTATAAAGTCTGGTGTTGAAGGTTTGCAATATACAAACATCCTGTAAAGGAGTGTAACTTTTCAGATCTTTTTATCAATAAAAACCAGTTTATTATGTGTTGCAAAATAATAGGTAGTGTTTTTGATGTTTTTAGAACCAGTCTTATTAGATCTGTTGTAAATACTGTTGAAGGTAGTGCTACTAAAGGTGGTACTATTAATTCAAATAGGACTAAACCCCTAACTTTTGGTACTTTGGATAGTAATACAAAAATCTAATAAAAAGGGGTTATAATTAAGAACCTATATCAGAGGTTAAGCAGCGTAGAGAAGCTTAAGTGACTAACGTTTATATACGGTGTCTATACATGAGAAATCATGCTTTTTATATGGGAATGTTATTGCACGATGGTTTTGGTGCAATATAACATCAATGGTGTTATTACTACATGCATTATACACCCTGGTCTTAGTGATCACCAGTTTAATGAGTTGCGAATCGTACAAAATATAACTTATAGATTTGTAGCAACACAACAACTTATATTAATTAAACCAGGACCTGTACCAAGTCGTGCACGGGACTCTAGCTATAATTTAACTAACCGTGGTTTACCCTTGGTAAAATATCGTGCAACAAGAGTTCTTGTTAGATAGTTATTTACCATATAAGGTACCTATCTTTATTAAAACGTTATATATAGCTATATATAATAAGGTGGTTGATATTATGTTTAATTTTTATTTACTTACTTATTTGTTAGTTTATGTTTAAGCATTTTTTTTATAGACTTTACATATTAATTATTTCATTGCTTTAAACACCTTTATTTCTAGTTAGATTACGATGCAAATATCAGTAATGATAGCACCAACATACAATTTTTATTTTTCATATGCCACAATTAGTACCTTTCTATTTCTTAAATCAAGTAACATTTGCCTTTACTTTACTTATAGTAATGATATATATATTTTCAAAATATATCTTACCTAGGTTCGTTCGTTTATTTACAGCACGTGTTTTTTTAACAAAATTATAATTATTGCTAATATATATTGTTTTTTACTGTAATCAAAATGGTTATCCTCACAGTAGAACCATTTTATATTAGTATTGTTACGTCTCATATAAATAATATCTATATGTAGATATTATTTATTTCCATGTCTACTAGTATGGTTTTTTTACTGAAAACAGTAACTACAAAAGTGTTTATCTTAATAGAATATATATCATAAATAGGCATACGTAACGTTTGACATATAGAAACATATGCGTTATTATATTCCTAAGATTAAATAATTACTGACATTTAATACACATAAAAACAAATGATTTTATTATTACTGTGACACACATTGTTTAAAGCTATGTTGCAACGAATAGCGTAGGGAAGTCCAGAGCTAATTGGGTTTATGCACACAAACACAATCAAGATGTAAAGATAAAATTTTTGGTCTCTAGCAGAAAATAAAAAAATATACTTTTTATATGTGAAAATTTATTTTTCTTAGTGTAGTATATAGCTGAAATAGTAATCCTAAATCTAGCCTTTGTTTAGAATCATAAACAACAACAGGAACCGGCTTACTTGTATCCATAAAAATTAAATTATGTATTTGTAATTTATAATAGTTATTAATTCTTAATATAACACTAGCTTGTGTGTTATAATTTGTATCTATGTTTTGCATTAGATAAGTAAGATGAACTGAGTTAATAACAATATATAAATTACAAATCTAAAATTTATGTGTAATTGTTAAAATACTATATTAGTAGTAGTATAAATACTAATTATATATTACTATAGAACTTTAACCTATGTATATTTTTATATAGTTTACAGTTGCTAAGAAAAACAATGAAACACAAAACAAATGTACAAAAAATAAAGATAAGTTGAGTTTGATGATGGCTCTGAGTGAACGCTGTCCAAATGCTTGACACATGCTAATCGAACGACTTCGCTCCTATGGAGCGAAGTAGTGGTGTACAGGTGAGTATAAGATAACACGACCGCCTGGGAGTAAGGAGAAAGATCCCTTATATTAATAAAGAAATCTATGTTTCGCTCTTAGAAGCGTTTATCTCGTGTATTGTAGTAGTTGAATTAAAAGTCTAACTAGCTTTATATACGTAGTCGAAACTGAGAGGTTGATCGATCACAGTGGGCCTGAAGAAAGCCCACGATGATTATTACAGCAGTGAGGAATATTGGTCAATAGCCTAACGGCTGAACCAGCAACTTGGAGGAATGTATAGCAATAGCTGATTGCACCAACAAATACTTGATGCAATATTGACTCTGTCAAATAAAATTCTAGGTAGAACTATGATAATGACATCGTCTGCCTATGTGTCTTGACCAAATTACGTGCCAGCAGTCGCGGTAATACGTAGAAGACTAGTGTTATTCATCTTTAATAGGTTTAAAGGGTACCTAGACGGTAAATCAAGCCTTCACAGGGACTAATTTACTAGAGTTACTTACGAGGGGGTATTAAAGTACTGCAGGTGTAGAGATGAAATTCTGTCATACCTCATTTCAAAAGAAAAATTATGGCACAGGTATAGGTGAAAGCATCCCCTTATGTGATAACTGACGTTGAAGGACGAAGGCTTTGTGTCGCGAACAGGATTAGATACCCCAGTAGTCAAAGCAGAAAATGATGAATGTCATAGATTAGATAAATAGTTTATTCTATAAATGAAAATGTAAGCATTCCACCTCAAGAGTAATTTGGCAACATTGGAACTGAAATCATTAGACCGTTTCTGAAACCAGTAGTGAAGTATGTTGTTTAATTTGATGATCCGCAAAAAACCTTACCACAATTTGAATATTTATATCTATCTTTTTTTTCGTAAATAAATAAAAAGGTAATATATTTACAAGCGTTGCACGGCTGTCTTCAGTTAATGTCGCGAGACTTTGGTTAGTTCCATTAAATTAACGTAAACCCTTACTTTATTTTTATATGAAGTAGTTCCCCGCTATATTGGATATGATAACAGGGACTAAGACAAGTCATCATGGCCTAAATATTGTGGGCTATAGACGTGCCACATAAACCTTACAAAAGGGTGTGAAATTGCGAAATTGAGCTAATCCCCCAAAAATGGATAAACATTGTTAATGGATTGTAGTCTGTAACTCGACTGCGTGAAAAAGGAATTACTAGTAATCGTGTATAAGTACGGCACGGTGAATCTAATCTCAGATAGGTACTAACTACTCGTCAAGCGCCGAAAGAAGTATGTGCAATAAGTTTGGCCGGTGTTTATTATAAATTTGGGCGTTCTGGTCCATAAACTTAGGCATTTGGTCTTCGTATGCGTGACTTTGATTGGTGTTAAGTCGAAATATGGTTCGTGTAGTGGAAATTGCACGGGATTAATAAATATTAAAAATGCCCTGTTGCAAAAAAATACGTAAATTTATATTATATTAATGAGAAAAAATATACGCTAGTTGATATAATTGTTTACAGTGTTTTTTTGCAACACCCCAATTACGTGATGCCTATATAGTATTTAAGAGTACCTAACTTACACGTTAACCATGCACTGAATTTAACTATTGGTAAATTATACAAGCGCTTTTCTTATATTTGTGATAAATAAAAAGTTACTACGTAATATGTATTCAACAGGTGTGTTTTCATAAGCTAAGTATTAAAGGTTTTATTATATTCTGTAATATCTTGTATAAACACAAGGAGGGTTCCGTTTGTTGGTATGGCGGGTTGAGCTGTAAACTCAATAGCTGCGGCTGTCGAAGGTTCGAGTCCTTTTCTTCCTAGACTTATATGAAACGTTGTTTTTAATGAGTCTTATTTAACTTATTAAAAACGAATAAATGCGTTAATCTTTTATCAGTAATTTATAGCCTTTGTAGCTCAACGGTAGAGCAAGATACTGTTAATATTTAGATAAGTGTTCAATTCACTTTAAAGGCTTCACATATAGGGTTTTATAGGCGATGCTTATTGCACACATTTTAGTTTATAATACCGATTTAGATATTAAAGACGTGTTAGCTTAATTGGTTAAGCGTTGTGTTTCGGCCACAAGAGATGTAAGTTCGAGTCTTATACACGTTTACCTTTTTTAATGATATAAATCATCAGTTTCTTACACATGACGTAAATTAAGTTCTACATTAGAATCCATAGTTTATAAACATATAATAAGATAGAAAATCATACATTTTGATAATATGAACAGTTTAATTCTTATAAATGAAACTTTCACCAATGGTTATAGAGCTGAATCTATATACATTATTTCTTTAGCTTCTGTATTGTCGGGTATATTTGTTATAATTAGCAAAAACCCTATAGTATCAGTATTATTTTTAATAGGTTTATTTTTAAGTATAGCATGTTATTTGCTTGTTTTGGGTATAAATTTCATAGGATTATCATACTTATTGGTATATGTTGGGGCTGTTTCAATATTGTTTTTGTTTATCTTAATGCTAATTAATGTTAGAATATCTGAACTCTTAAACGATACTAGTAACAGTATACCATTAGCTTTAGTGATAGCTATATCTTTTAATTACCCTGTTTATCAAACGTTACCTATTAATTTGTTAAATATTAATGGTTATAGTGCCAACTTAAATAGCGATTTAACTGATTATTTAAGTGATTTTACAGTTAGAGACTATTCTGCTGATTACGTTAGTAGATTTTTTAGTTTTTTTAATAATGATGATAAAATATTATTTGTAACATCTAAGTTTTGAGATGGTAGTCTAGCAGAAACAACACATATTACAAGTATAGGTAATATTATGTATACCAGTTATTCTATATGACTTATTATAACTTCTATCATATTGTTGTTGGCTATGGTTGGTGCTATTGTTATAACTATAAAACAAAAAGATTAGTTTAATTTGTTCATATATGTTTAGGGTAACATAAATCGTACAAAGGTCTAAACACCACACAGTGCTCTATTTTTAACATATGTATTTAGGTACTGACGAATATACGTACGGATTTAAGTAATTACAAAATATATGTAAATAAATCCAGAGACTTTAGTTTAATTGGTAAAATGTGTGACTTTTAATCATCGTTATGTGGGTTCAAGTCCTGCAGGTCTTACATAAATTATTTTATCACACAGTTATAAATTGTATATAAAAGATACTACCGTTTTTATCTATAACATAAATCACTATTATATATTATAAGAGAATTAGCTCAATGGTAGAGCGACCGTTTTACACACGGTAGGTTAGGTGTTCAAGTCACCTATTCTTTAAGTTTATCATTTTTTTATTGAGGTAAACAAAACAACTTTTGGTGTTGACTTTGTCATGACGTTTTTTTATATGTTTTATACAGTTCATTGTTTTATCTTCCAATGTTTATATGCAACTTTTAGTTTCATTATGAAAAAGTTAGCAAATTTTAATTTTGCTGATTTACAGCTACGTATGCTATACCTGATTCATTATTATTATAATTTACAGGCTTGTTAGCTCTTATCATGGCATTTGGTTATTATAGCTTTCTTAATAAAAAATATAATCGTTATTAACGATAGGTCATTTATTGTTTATTTAAATGAACCAATCATAATTAATAAAAAAAAGATTTCTCACAGGTGCCACATTATTGCTATTATAGCTATGTCTTATGTGTATAATAACCCAGTATATTGCCCTTTATTTGATGTATCTATGCAACTTTTAATTTATCTACATATGACAAATCTAGTAAGAAGTAATTTTCAGGCTCATCCTTTTCATTTAGTTTCGCCTTCACCCTGACCTATTTTCACCTGTATTTCTCTTTTGGTTCTTACGACTTCAGGGGTATTAACAATGCATGGTTTTTTTTCTGCACAAGATTTTGTATATTTGGGACTACTTTTAGTTATTTCTTCTATGTCGTTTTGATTTAGAGATGTTGTTAGTGAAGCTACTTATTTAGGTAACCATACCTTAGCTGTACAAAGAGGTTTAAATATGGGGGTTGCTTTATTTATAGTAAGTGAGGCATTGTTTTTTATGGCTATATTCTGGACCTTTTTTCACAGTGCCCTATCACCAGCTGTGGAAATGGGAGCCCAATGACCACCTAAGGGTATAGATTCCGTTAATCCTTTTGAACTACCTTTGCTCAACACGGTAATATTATTGTCATCGGGTTTTACAATTACTTATGCTCATCATTCTTTGATACAAGGATATAGGAAAGGAGGTTTGTACGGTACAGTTTTTACAGTAATGTTAGCTTTAGTATTTACTGCTCTACAAGGACTAGAATACACAGTTTCTTCCTTTACATTAGCGGATAGTACATATGGTTCTTGTTTCTACTTTGGTACAGGTTTTCATGGTTTACATGTGATGATAGGAACTGCTTTTATAGGGGTAGGTTTGTGAAGGTTTCTAGCTTATCATTTCACTGAAAATCATCATTTGGGTTTTGAATCCTCCATACTCTATTGACATTTCGTAGATATTGTTTGGCTAATTCTATTTATATCCATTTACTATTGAGGATCATAGTTGTTTTTTCTGATATTATTAACAAAGGTGTGCTTTACGCACATTCGGGTTATGATACAGTAATAGCAGAAAAAAGAGAACAACTCAACAAAGATTTGGATATAACACATGATACTATTAAAGACATACAACAAGTAGCTAGACGAGATAAAATATTACCAGAGCACAAAAAAGATGGTAATGAAGGGTTAGATTATTATAAACAAGATTATCCAGATTACTTTTCTGATAGCCTTGGTATCTATTAAGTAAATCCTAGATTTTATTAAAAACGAAATATTAAAGGAAAAACAACTTCTACCATAAAGTTAATCACAATAAGATAATACTCATAACGAACCGGCCGTTAAAAGTAGTGATCATAATTTACTTGACGATATATCAAGTTATGACGAATATAATGGTGGTTTTGAGTAAGTGCTAACTATATGTGTTTAAATTGGGTTATATTTTTTATTATTTTTCTACGTTTTTCTTATTAATTTCTTAAAAAATAATAATAATATGATTATACTAGTTTTATATATCTATATAGTAAAGTCAAAACATTAATAACGGCCATAGGTTAACGGTAGACCGTTCGTCTTCCAAACGAAGTGTGTCGATTCGATTTCGACTGGCCGTACTTATTAATAGAAAGAGTTAGTAGCTTAATTGGTAAAGTACTCTCTTGTCGAGAAAGTAGATGCCGGATCATGCCCGGCCTAACTCGCACATATTAATATATACGCATATGTCGTATATGTGTAGGAAGAATTGCTATTGGTAAAGCGAGATATTTGCTAAATATTGTGTAATTAACACCTGGATGTTCGAATCATCTTTCTTCCGTAAGCTATAGGAGTTAAACATTGTCTCCTTAATGGTCTATTAACCATAAATAAATTAGTAAAAATGTTATTAATACCACATTTTGTGTGTATAGCGTCCATATTGTTAACTTTGTTCAAAAAACAATATATTTATACCAAAGGTTCCTTAACTTAATTGGTAAAGTATGCTTTTGATAAGAGTAGGTTTGGCGTTCAAATCGCTGAGGAATCAATTGCTAGTTTATTTTTCTTTAAATAATAAAGAGAATTGACCGAGTGGTCTAAGGTGATAAGCTTGAAACTTATTTGGTTAAAATGACCACATCCGTTCGAATCGGATATTCTCTGGAATAGTTACAGGTAACATAGTCCAGTACCATATATATGCATATATAAATATTAATACGGGTTAGAGCCAGGTTGGTCAGGCGTCTCATTTGGGTTGAGGAATTGTTATGTTCGAATCATAATGACCCGAATACACATATGTATATATATAATTCTTATATAATAGTTATTATAATAAAAGACTGAATCTATAATATACAATAGTGATGCAGATGATATGGATAATATTATTTTGCTATATTTATTATATAGCAAGCAAGTATACAAAGGAACTATTACGGAATCATGGCTATATATTAAAGAGAGCTTTACCAAAGCTAAACTTGTAAACAAACTCTAGTAAAAAATTAAGTATCCGAAAATTAAACGAAGTGAATTGAAATATCTTAATAACTTCAGGAAAATAAATCAAAAGAGATTCCCTAAGTAATGTGAATGAAATAGGATAAGTTTTAAAAAGTAAAATGGAGTGTACATCTGTTTGAACAAAAGGGGAACCTTCCTCTAAAACTAAATATAATATATAAGCGATAGCGAAAAGTACCGTGAGGGAAATGATCAAAATAGTAGTTTTATAAGCAGCTCAAGATAAAGTTTAAATAAACAATAAGAGCGTACCTTTCGCATAATGGGTCAGCAAGTTAATGTTTGATGCGAGCAGTAATGCGTAGATAAAACAATTATGATATAATGATGTAGTATCAAAATTAGACCCGAAGCCTAGTGATCTTACCATTATCAGGATTATAAAAGTCCGAACGGGTTATCGTTGTAAAGATATCCGAAGAATTGTGGTAAGTTAGTGAAAGACAATACTGACTAGGATAGCTGGTTTTCTGCGAAACCTATATAAGTAGGTAATTTAAATAGAATATCAGAAGGTACAGAATTGTGATCTCATACAACTAGTATTCATTTTTCTTTATATATAAGGAAAAGTGAAAGGTATGCTTTTTGTGGACATTGGGGGGTCGTGAAGACTCTATCAGTGAGTATTTGTTCTCGGAAGGACTAGATATGTATATTGAATAATCGGACATAGTACGATAAGGTTGTATGTCTAAAGGGAAACAGCCCAGAACAAGAGTTAATAAGGTTCCAAAATTTTTGTTAAGTGAAATTAAGGCAGTATTTATCCCAAACGGCCAGGGAATAGGCTTAGAAGCGGCCATTTTTTGAAGACCTCGTAACAGAGCACTGGTTTTGTTTAAAAGTTTTATGGATAAAAGCACCGAAAATTTAACGGATCTAAACAAGATACCGAAACCTTGTCCATATATATTAATGTATATATTATACATTGTATATAAGGGGTAGCGGAACATTGGGGAAGTTTTAGATTGCTCCTTTACAAGGATTGAATAGTGGTAGGATAGACAACCCAAGTGATAATGCTGACATGAGTAACGATAAGGGGTATTATCTGATAGTTGAGCTGCCTTTTTCACCTATGATAAATAGGTATATTATAACACATATGTTTTGTGTATAGTTCAGTATAATATTGGAGTAAAACACCCCTCGCCTAAAGCTTATGGCATTTAATTAAAGTTACGGCCTCTAAGTTTGTTATACTTTTATATATACGTGTTATTTATGAGAGATCCCTAACGGGATAAACGATGAGAAAACCTAGAGTATATAGAAACTAACATTTATTTTAACAATACAAGAATGTAAAGTGCAAGGGCAAATTTTGTTCTTTTGCAACCTGTTGAAAAAAGATAAGTGATAAATGTTCTGGAAAACTGTAAACTCCGTAACTAAGTATAAATAAACTAGATCATATTCTTAGTTTACGCGATAATACCGTACCTAAATACTAACACAAGTAAGCAAGTAGAGAATACGAAGGCGTTCGAGCTAACAATCATTAAGGAACTCGGCAAATTGACTCTCGTAACTTCGGGATAAGGTGGGCCATTCCTCCTGATTAATATTAGGCAAGGAATAGGAGGCATAGAATGGTGTTGTACGACTGTTTAATTAAAACAAAGCACGCTGCAAAGAAATGAATTCGAAGTATTGAGTGTGATCTCTGCCCGATGGCGGCTGGTTATCGGATTTGCTTAGTTGACTAGAATAAGCTAGGCTTTGAAGGAAACCCCGTTCAATGGCGGCCTTACCTATAAGGGTCCTAAGGTAGCGGAATACCCTGGCCGTTAAATGCGGTCTTGCATGAATGATGTAACGATACAACAGCTGTCTCAATGATTGGCTCGGTGAAATTGGAATAACTGTGCAGATACAGTTTACCTCTAGTTAGACGAGAAGACCCTATGCAGCTTTACTGTTGCTAGTTACCGAGTATGATATAATGAGTTGTAGTTTATAAGGTAATTGATAAGATGAAATTGAAACACCTTTACTTCATTTATCATATTATATAAACCTTGTCAGGAGATAGGTCCAATGGCCATTCTTTTAAGATTTCGTGATTAATACACGAGCACTGATTGTAAGAATTCATAGGAACAATTGCTAGGTGGCAGTTTATGCGGGGCACAGATCCCATAAAAAGTACCTGGGAGTATCCAAATTCATTTTTGTAAAACTGCATTATGCAATTTTACACGAACTTTTTCTTAGGAAAGGTTCATGTTTTTTATTTTTAGTCTGGAATAGGTGTTATTTTTATATCTAACACTAAATCAATTATATATCCATTTAAGTTGGAATTTTTTTTTCTAGGTAAGATTTTAACTACATTAAAATATAGATGTGACTAAATCATTACATAATAAGCACACAGGGCGTATTAAATAACTTCTTTTTATTGAGAAAATTAAGCTAACAAGAGAATGTGCTTGACAAAATGAGCCTAATGTACTTTAAATGGGCCTAACGTACTCTAAACGCATCGGCATTATATATTTATCATGGAATAGCTGGTACAGACGAATGATTTTATATAATATTACAGCCGGGATCTATATAAAAGAGCCTAATACAATTGTATATATATTCATATTTAATTACAGTTAGGTTCTTGCTTAAATACCCTAATACAATTGGGTATAAATAAAACAAATGCATAATTTGTATAATTACAAGTTACATCAGTCATTACCATAATAAACTCAATACAGTGGTAAGTATAATTAGTGTGTTTAATGATTTTTGTTGTTTACTAGTATATTTAAGTTTTTTGTCTAGGCAAAATTTTATATTAAATACGTTTGATATATACTAAGTATACGATATTTATTTTACTTATCAAGTTTAACGGCTTAATCTTGCCTTACTGTTTGACTTACACGTCTTTCAGTCGCGTAAGCGGGGCATATGATCACAAGATGCAAAAAGGAAAGGTCTTGGATTATTGAAAAAGTTACGCTAGGGATAACAGGCTAATTGCGCCAGAGAGTTCAAATTGAGTGCGCAGTTTGGCACCTCGATGTCGGCTTAGCTTATCCACATGAATGTAGGAGTCATGAAGGGTGCGACTGTTCGTCGATTAAAAAGCTACACGAGCTGGGTTAAATACGTCGTGAGACAGTATGGTTTCTATCTTCTAGAGGAAATTAGAATAAAATAAGGATAGCCCCTTGTACGAAAGGAGTTGGGTATGTTAACCTATGGTTTACCTGTTGTTTAACATCCTATATTAATATGATTAAAAGGAAAAGATGACGTTTTATCTACAACATGGAGAAACGAAGTATTTCTTTATATAGCTTATATGTTTATAGCCAATAATACGCTTAATATATTGGCTTATGTAAATGTAAGCTGGGATTTTTACTTTACACTAAGTATTAATTGGCTTAGTTGCTGATTCAGGTTAGGTGTAAACAAATTGAATAAGATGATATAAATAAACTGTTTCAAGCGCTATTCTTTATAATCGCACGGCAGGAAAGCTACGTTAGTTAATGATAAGTGCTGAATGCATATAGGCACGAAACATACCTTAAGATATTCTCAAATATACGTAGTTTAACACTACAATTTTAATTATTAATCAATAGGCTTTACCTTAAAGAATTGTGACGTTTTTAGGGATTAAGTACTAATTTTATAACTTACTAGATAATACACTTATAAAACAAATCTGCATCTCAAATGTTGCCAAACATAAACAATAAGCCTGGTTAGCATAAAAGTAATGCAACCGTTTTGTAATCGGTAGAAGTAAGTGCGATACTTGCACTGGGCTTTTCTTTTTTATTTTCTCAATAAAAAAAAAGGATAAGTATTTAATAACTTAATTATAGGCCCAGTAGTCAAGCGGTCAAGACATGTTGTTTTCACCAATATATCAAGGGTTCAAATCCCTTCTGGGCTATCTATCTACGGTTGTGGGCGGACGTAAATAAAAAGTTATAATATATGCGGGTTGATGTAATAGTAACATAACTGGCTCATGACCAGGATATATTGGTGCAAATCCTTTATCCGCATTACGCTCATAGTGTAAACGCTATAAGCGTTTGGCTTCTATACCTTTATATATGTAAAATTATAGAAATCATTAAGGGCCATAGCTTAATTGGTAAAGCAAGCTGCTCATGACGGTTTAGATGAGTGTTCAAACCATTCTGGCCTTAATATAGTAATTATATATGCATATGTTTATTACATGTGTAAGTCCGAATGCTGAAATTGGTAGACAGGATAAACTTAAGATTTATTGATTAATATCGTAAACGTTCAAGTCGTTTTTCGGATAATTATTTTGTTTAATAAAAATAATATAATTATTCATCTTAACATATAATAAAAAGGTGTTTTAGCCAAAAGGATTATTGAGGCTAAAGGGGATATAGTTTAATTGGTAAAACATCTATTTTGCATATCGTTATTTCGGGTTCGATTCCTGATATCTCCATATTTATATTTAATTGAAGACCCATAGTTATTAATATTGGCTTTATTTATATATATCTTGTGACCTTTATATAGCCATTTATATAACTCATACTTATATATTGGACCGACATTTATGTTTTTGTAACTATCGTCTGATCTTAGGTTTAGACGTATGTACACATAGCAAAGTTTCATACGAAATTTATTTTTAAATCAACAACAAACATTATATTTTTACTCTACCTTTTTTATTAGTCCAACTAACCCGATTTATAAATAAAGTGTTAAGATAAATTTTTATATCTGGTAAAACTGTTATGAACAGTATCATTTAATATATGCACTATAAATTTTATATAACATATCTTTTCATGTATAAAATATATGTTATAGCCTAAGAAGCTCATTTGGTAGAGCGGAACTCTGAAGATGTTTAGGTTATAAGTTCGAATCTTATCTTGGGCATACAATATATGCATAGGACAGACTGTTATGTGGTTTATCATATAAAATTAAACACAATAATAGTATAACTATCGTATGTTAAAATTTAATCATTGTTTTGCAAATTTATGTTATTATTATTTAGATAAACGAATAATAAAGAAGGGTAATGATGGAATCGGTAGACATGAATAGCTTAGGACTATTTGATTATTAAATCTTATCCGTTCAAGTCGGATTTACCTTATGTAATAATGACACTTAGTGTTAAGGTTAATGGCAATTAAAATAGATTTTACACACGAGATTTATTTAATTTACACTTTTCTATGTTGTAGACTAATCGGCAAGTCATAAATTTTTGGTATTTATTATTGAGTGTTCGAGTCACTCCAACATAAAACTAAACAATATTAATTTTAGTATAGGTGGTTATAGTTCAATCGGTAGAACAGCTGTATGTGGAACAGTAAGTTCCCTGTTCAAGTCAGGGTATTCACCCATTAGCTAAAAAAGCTAAGTATATATAAATAAGTCCTAATACAGATTTGTTTTTAAGCCAGGATAGTTCAACTGGTTAGAACGTTAATTTCATGCATTAAGAATGAGAATTCGACTTTCTCTCCCGGCTAAGTCATAATGTACTCAATTATGTAATGTATAATGAAACACCATTTTTGTTTGGCTTAGCAAGTTATTATTTAGTATAATAATTGTTTTTATATACAATATTAGTATTCTTGTAGAAACTATATATTTGTTTTGTGGCAAACTTCTTATTGTAAAAATATCAAGTTATATACATCTTTTAATATACTATAGTGGTTTTATCACTATCACAATATTAATTATTTAGCAAGATCAAACTATAAAACGTGTTATAAAGTTATACACAACATAGCTTAATTTTCCCTTGAATTAATTAAATGGTTTTGTTAAAACTTTACACCATCTGTTTTAATATCACATGACTTTTTTTTCTGTTTTTTTCAGTTAGGTTTTGTTTCTTCACTTCGCGTAGGAAACGGAACAAAAATAATAGGTAGGTTTGAATCCTACAAAAACAATGACTATATTTTCTTTATTATTTTTATTATTATCTAATGCCGTCACTTTTAGACGAGAAAAATCCATCCTTTATTCCAAAGAAACCATAATAATATTATTATGCTCCTGTTTCATAGCACTAACAAACCTAAATATGTCTTTTTTAGATAAAGGTATAGGTTTATATGGTGGCCTATTCCATGCAACACCTATCACACAAGTTTTTCATATTTTTATTTTTTTTATAAGCGCAACCATTTTGCTATTAACTGCATTTTACCCTAGAAAAGTTTGAGTTAAAAATTACGCTAGTTTTTACGCTTTATTTGTTTCTAAATTTTATTATGATACAAATCTAATAAATAAAATGGGACAACAATTTAGGGTAATTGAGTACCCTTTAATTATATTATTTATTATTATAGGGGCTACTTTCTTAGTTTCAGCTAGTGATATTGTTTCAATCTTTTTATCTATAGAGTTACAAAGCTACGGTTTATACTTACTATGTACACTTTATAGGAATTCTGAGCTATCTACTTCGGCAGGTCTTACTTATTTTTTACTAGGTGGTTTATCTTCGTGTTTCATACTTTTAGGTACAAGTTTATTATATGCAAATTCTGGTACAACAAACTTAGACGGTTATTACGTGATAACTGGTTTATCTAGTATAGCGAATGAATATACAAATAACATGTTAGATTGGTATAAACCTTTTTATTTAAACATTTCTCTTTTAATAATGTCAGTAGGATTTTTATTTAAAATATCCGCTGCACCCTTCCATTTCTGAAGTCCTGACGTATATGACGCTATACCCACAATAGTAACAACCTTTGTTGCAATAATAGCTAAAATTTCTATTTTGATATTATTATTAGAACTAATACATTACACTAGCAACTTTTATTTTTCCTTTAGTTTCACATGGACTTATGGTTTACTATTTAGTTCATTTTTATCATTAATAATAGGTACTGTATTAGGTTTAACTCAGTTTAGAATAAAAAGGTTATTTGCATATAGTACTATATCACATTTAGGTTTTATGCTATTAGCTTTGAGCATAAACAGCTTAGAATCAATACAATCCTTCATTTTTTATTTAATGCAGTATTCAGTTTCAAATTTAAACGCCTTTGTTATATTAATTAGTGTTGGATTTTCTTTATATCCTTTTATTAACAATGGTACTCTCAAAAAACAATATAATAATCTACTAGATAGAAATAACTCACCTATACAGCTTATTAGTCAGTTAAAAGGTTATTTTTATCTTAATCCTGTGTTAGCTTTAAGTTTAGCTATTACCTTATTTTCTTTTGTAGGTATACCACCCCTTATAGGGTTTTTTGCAAAACAAATGGTATTATCTGCTGCTTTAGATAATGGTTACGTTTTTTTAACTTTAGTAGCCATATTAACTAGTGTTATAAGCGCTGTTTATTATTTAAATATAATTAAACAAATCTTTTTTGACAAGCACGAATACGAAATAAATAAAGAGTTTGCAGATACAACTTTACACGGTAGTATCGTACCATCTCTAAACAATAACACAAATAGTGTAAATGATATAAGTTTTACAGTTAACAATATAGTATTATCATCTTCCTTGGCTGTTACTATTTCTATTTTAACTTTAATATTATTATTATTTATATTTATATCTACGCCCATTTTAAGTATGTCTAGATTATTAACACTTATAATGTTTAATCCTTAAATGTCTAGTACAATATTTTTTTTTTTGTTTATACCTTTATTGGCATTCATTTTATTAGCTGTAAATTTAATATTTGCTCCACACAACCCTTACCAGGAAAAGGATAGCGCGTTTGAGTGTGGATTTAGTTCATTTTTGGGACAAAATAGGACACAATTTAGCATATCTTTTTTTATCTTTGCTTTGCTGTTTTTATTGTTTGATTTAGAAATTTTATTAGTTTATCCATATTTAGTAAGTGCTTATACAAATGGTGTTTACGGTTTAAGTGTTATGTTAATATTTCTTTTAGCTTTAACCTTAGGTTTTGCATTTGAATTGGGTAAGAAGGCGCTATCCATAGATAGTAGACAAATATCTAATTCAATGATAAAATAATCTAGTAATGCTGGAGTATTAGGTGGTTATATGTTTATACCTGCTGATAAAGGTAGAAGAAGTTACTCAAGCTCTAACTATAATAAAGCGATAGATTATAGCATAAGCTTACATTCAAAACGTAAAACTACGAACTGCATTAGTATAAATGTTAGATGATTTTCTACTAGCGTTATAAAGCTAAAACTTGATTCCTCTAAATACACTAATTATAATAATTTACCTTCAGGTGTAAATACCATTATTCCTGGTGAATATTATTATGAGCGAATATACGGTCGTAACTAAGAAGAGGTAAGAAATATAAGTGAGCAATTAATAACTTCAGATGAGCTTGGTTATCTAAGAGATAGGTTGGATTAAGTTAATAGTTACATAGATGCACTAACAAATACACATCATGACTTGCGAACTAGGAACCAACATCATTTTAATGCCGATACTGTTAGAGAAGCTATTGTTGATCGTGCAATGGAGCCAGAAGCTGATAATACTTTTAACGGTACAAATGTTCAAGCAAATAACCATAATGGTGGAACTAATAATTAAAATAACGGTATTGGTGATGGTAGTAACAATGGTAGCAGCCACCATAATGAGAGAAATGATTATCGTAATAACAATGCCGGTAATAATGGCGATAATAGTGATAATGCTAGCAACAATGGTATTGGCGATAATGGTAATGGCGGTGCACTTTTAACTAGTCCTACTGAGTTAGTACAAGAAATTCAACAGAGCTAATCTATGTGCTATATAGACCCCGACTTGTAACGTTTTATATAGGTCTATCTATTATAACATTAATACGGTTAGACCTGTTTGATGACTCAATCTTTATATACCCCGATTACCACTTATTTACTTAATTTTTTTCTATTTTATCTTAAACTATACTATGGTTACCAATATAGTAAGCTTATTGTTCTTATGTTTTGTAAAAAAAACAAGTAAAAGATGCATTATTGTATACAATTTTATACAATAATGAATTTATCTTTAATTCTGTTTTTGATAGGTATTTTAGGTTTTGTTTTAAACAGAAAAAATATAATTTTAATGCTTATTTCTATAGAAATAATGCTTTTAGCTATTACATTTTTAATATTGGTAAGTTCACTTAGCTTTGATGATATATTAGGACAAACATACGCTATATACGTAATTGCAATAGCTGGTGCAGAATCAGCCATTGGTTTAGGTATATTGGTAGCTTTTTATAGATTAAGAGGAAGTATAGCCATAGAATATAAATAATGTATTTAGCCATAATTGTCTTACCTATATTAGGTTCAATAGTTTCCGGTTTTTTTGGTAGAAAAGTTGGAGTTAGCGGAGCACAATTAATTACATGTTTATGCGTAATAACAACAACAGTTTTAGCTATAATTGGCTTTTTTGAAGCAGGGCTGAACAATACACCTGTATATATTTCACTATTCAAATGAGTGGATTCAGAATCTCTTAATGTATTATGAGGATTTAACTTTGATTCTCTAACAGCCTCTATGTTAATACCTGTATTAATCGTTTCTTCTTTAGTTCACATATACTCAGTAGGTTACATGAGTCATGATCCACATAACCAAAGATTTTTTAGTTATTTAAGTTTATTCACTTTCATGATGATTGTTTTAGTTACAGCAAACAATTTCCTATTGATGTTTGTTGGTTGAGAAGGTGTTGGAATTTGTTCCTATTTATTAGTAAGTTTTTGATTTACTAGAATAGCAGCTAATCAAAGTTCTATCTCTGCCTTTTTAACAAACAGAGTAGGTGATTGTTTCTTAACACTGGGTATGTTTGCTATGGTATGAACATTCGGTAATTTGGATTACTCTACCGTGTTTTCATTAGCCCCACACGTAAATGGGAATGTTGTTACTATTGTTGGTATTTGTTTGTTAATTGGGGCTATGGCTAAAAGTTCACAAATTGGTCTTCACGTTTGGTTACCTCTTGCTATGGAAGGTCCTACACCTGTTTCTGCATTAATACACGCAGCAACTATGGTCACAGCAGGGGTTTATTTATTAATGCGAGCATCCCCTTTAATAGAGTATAGCTCAACAGTGTTAATACTTTGTTTATGAATAGGTAGTATTACTACTGTATTTAGTTCTCTAATTGGTTTATTCCAGCAAGACATAAAAAAGGTTATAGCTTACTCTACTATGAGTCAATTGGCTCGAGGATTTTTATCCGTAAATCAAACTATATGCGTAGAAGCTTTTGAATGTATTTTAATAGCCAATTCGCAGATAACCAAAGCTCATGACTATTTATGTCATATTAGTAATGATTTTTTTAATTCATCCGTAAAAAAAAAAGAAACAATAAGATGAGAGATTATTATTATAAGCAAGCTAGTAGGAATCTCAGAGGCCATACGTTTGATGTTAATTTATATTAAATTAATACTGATTGATTTAATATATAGATCATTTATTCCATTTATCTATACAATATGTATTACTATGTGTGACGTATTAAGTTCAACATTTATTATTGCTATAACAAACACAATGAATAGTGTACTTTATTTATCCCAGTTCGTGTATATAACAGAAAATAATACCAATAATAAGGATAATAATAAATCTGATCCAAATTTAACAAAATTTAATCAATGGTTAGCTGGTCTAATGGATGGTGATGGTTGTTTTATTTTAACTAAAAAAGGATATGTTAGTTGTGAAATCAGGATGGACATAAGGGATAAAGGGGCATTATATGAAATTAAGCATAAATTTGGAGGAGCTATAACTACTGTATCAGGTGCTAATGCATTAAGATATAAAGTACGACACAAGCAAGGTGTTCTTAATTTTATCAATGCACTAAATGGATTAATCAGAAATCCTAGCCGTATGTTACAATTAAATAAATTATGTGTAAAATATGGTATAAAATTTAAAGAACCATTACCTTTAACTTTTGACAACGGTTGATACAGTGGTTTTATAGATAGTGATGGGTCATTGTATTTAAATGAAGAATCTGGGCAGGTTTTTATAAGTGTTACTCAAAAAAATAGATATATTTTAGAACCTTTACAAAAGATATACGGAGGAAAGATTTATATTTTGAGCCCTAAGATAGAGGCTTTTAAATATACAGTATTTAGAAAAAATGAATTATTCCATTTACTGGATAATTATTTTAACAAATACCCCTTAAAAACAGCTAAGGCAGCTAGATTAGCTTTAATAAGAGATTTTTATCTATTAAGACTTTATACAAAACCAAGTTCTGATACTTTAGAACAGTTTAATAAATGAGTAGCATTTTTGGATAAATGAGAAAAATATAAAAATTAACAAAGAAATGGTCCAAATTGTGTGTTACAAGTGTAATACATAATTGCAATTAGGTATGATGGTTATCGCGGTAGGCTTGTCTTCATATAACATTGCTTTGTTTCACTTAGTTAACCATGCTTTTTATAAAGGACTTTTATTTTTAGGAGCAGGTGCTGTAATACATGCTGTAGCTGATAATCAAGACTTTAGGAAATATGGTGGTTTAATAGGATTTTTACCTTTAACTTATTCAGTTATGCTTATAGCTTCTCTTAGTTTAGTGGCTTTTCCTTTTATGACAGGTTTTTACTCTAAAGACTTTATACTTGAGTCTGCATACGGACAATTCCATTTTTATAGTATTGCTGTGTATTTTATTGCAACAATGGGTGCAATGTTCACTACTTTATATTCAGTTAAAGTTTTATATTTAACATTTATAACTAATGCTAATGGACCTTTAGTTAATTATAAAAAAGCACATGAAGGTGATATGTTTATGAGCTTACCTTTAATTATATTGGCAATTTTTTCTATCTTCTTTGGTTATATAACTAAGGATATCTTTATAGGTCTAGCTTCTGGGTTTTATGCAGACAATAGTTTATTTATACATCCTTTACATGAAATTATGTTAGAAACTGAGTTTGCTGTTCCTAATATATTCAAATTATTGCCCTTATTGTTAACCGTTATACTAAGTGCAGTATCCTTAATATTGTCTGAATATTTATCTAATTTGCTTGTCAAGTTTAAGTTTACTAGATTGGGTTACAACACCTTTAGTTTCTTTAACCAACGCTTTTTAATTGAGCTTTTCTATAATAAATATATTACTCGATTTATTCTTAACCTAGGAGGACAAACTACCAAAGTCTTAGATAAAGGCTCAGTAGAACTATTAGGACCTTACGGTTTAGAAAAAGGATTACTCAAATTAAGCAAAGGCTTAAGCAGTTTAGATACTGGCGTTATAACATCTTATGCTTTATATATATTAATAGGTCTAATCTTATATATACTAATACCTTATATATCTATTAAGGACATTACTTTATTGTTGTTAATAACGTTTAGTTTACTAGTAATAACTATTGATATGAGTTCACCTAAGCCTAGTACCTTTAATATTTTACCCTTACAAAGCGGGTTTATTGACTTTGGTGTGTTATTATATGACAGTAGTCAAGACATTAAAAACTCTATACCCACCTTATCTGGGTTACTAAATATGGGGTCAAGCTGCATAACAGATCCGTTAGAAGCTTCTCTGGGCCAAAGGCTTTCTTTATTAGATCCTAATAGCATAGAATCTAAGGTAAACGGTTTTTTATCCACAAATAAAGCTAGTTATACCCATACGGATATACACCATGGTATACCAAGTATTGATTCAGTATTACAATTCGAATCGTGTATGGCTTGAAATAAGTGCTCCGACTATATTACACTAAAATTCGTTTCACCTAGTATTTCCCCTATTGAGATGTATTGGCTATCTAAACCTCTAGATAATAGCATGGACTTGCATAACCCTGAGTCAAACTCAGTGGATTATGTTATGCCTATACCTGACCTTACTAATTCTACACCAGCTTATCCTCTATCATACACAAAAAACCTTATTGCTGGGATTAATGTAAGCACTTTACTTAATCAAAACAACAAAGTAATTTTAGCTAGTATATTAGGGGCGTTTATAATTAAGCTTAATAAGTATTCAACAGCTTCTAAAAGCAAAACTGAATCATATAAAGCCCCATCAGGATTTTATTTGAGTTATTTAGATCTAGTAGTTGCTAACGCCAAGTCAGCTATGAGCAACATTGTTATCTACATGAATACAGGGAGTTCCTCCGTGAGTGAGGGTAAAAAACCTGCTAAAGTTAGTGAGTCAGAACCATTATCTAAAGAAGCTAAAGCTAAAGCTAAGCAAGATAAACTTAGAACAATTGCCGAATATGGTAATAATCTAGATGAGGATTCTTATATTCCAAAGTTAAGTGCGTCTATTAGGGAAAACCTTACTCCTTATATAACACAACATATGCGTGAAAACCCGATCATTGAGATAGAAGACGAAGAGGAAGCGGTGTGCTATTGAACAATTATACGTAATACAAAACACAAAGCTATAGTAGAATATAAAACGTTAGGTAATCTTCTATACCATAGCAGTATAGAGCTGAGTGAAAAAATAAAAGCTGAGGTTATAATGCGTAGAGGCTATCTTGAAATAATAAAGGACGACACTGCTAAGGATTGCAACATTGCATATAGGAATCTATCAACAGCACAAAGAAAATATGTGATGGATGTATATAAAAATGTTAATATAAAGTAGAGGAATATATTGATGTACCTATTGGTTAAGTTTTGTCTTGTATTTGAACCACTATTTGGTATGGTAGCTACTTTATTTTTTATCAGTAAAGTGAACCAATATGTTGTTTACTTAATTATGTGTCATAAATAAATTACGAACTTATAACTGATATTACTAAATATTAAGTTAAGTTACGAATTCAATGGCTTTTGTTTGTATTTGCGTTTTTGTTTGTGTTTCTCACCTAGATATGTATAATTGGCCAACAAATGTGTAGTACCTTAATTAGGAACTAACATACCGTTTATATGTAATTAAGAAATTACATATATTTTATATCTATTAGGTGATATAATATTAAGTATTTAGAATTAGCAATAGTCTAACATTATATGAACTATATAACTTAATATTAGATTTTTGGTTTATATGTCTTTTTAATTTGATTGCTGAGAAAATTTTTTCTACGCATGTGTTGCAAATATTTTTATCCTCAATAGAAATAAAAATAAGAGGATATATTGGAGAGTGTAACATAGGGAGGTCACTCATACTATACCGCGTATAATGTGTTTATTGTATAAGAATAAGCACATTACAAAGGAGGGGCGGTATAGAACCAAGTGTAATATTTTATATTATTAACTTAAACTTTAACAATATAATGTATAAGATAAACTGGTTTAAAGGTTGTACAATAATTTTTTATATTAATTTAAATTTTTAGACTATCGATAAACATTCAAAAATAATGAGAATGGTATAAAAGACTTAGGTAGTTTATACGGACAACATAAATATGGAATTAATGGTTTTATTGGCTTTCCGGTTATCGGACATAATAGATTTGTACAATGTACTATTAAATTTTTACTGGTAATAAGTAGAAATAATTGTCATTAATTAGTTTTGTTGTGACATAGTAGGTTGGGTCAAACCAACACATTAATCGACCTTCTAAACACGCTAGCCTAACATTGTATTCATAAAACTAATCATTAATTTATAATATAATAGCACACACAAGCACACATTTATATAACTATTAGGCTACAAATAAAAGTATTTTTACCTTTTCAACAAGTAGACCTTTTCTTTTCTGTTTTTTATTCCTAGTGAGACCCCTATTGACCCAGAAAAACAAAGCCTCTTAAATTTTTTATTCAACTCTGTGTCAATTGGTGATAAAGATTTAAAAAACCACTACGAAACACTAAAAAAAAATGCGATAAATAACTTAAGTTTAAATAAAAGTACT